TGGGATCCTATTCGAAGCACTCCACCACGAATAACTATCGATCGGGCCGTCGGATAGGCAGTAGAGATAGGAACTCCTATCTTTAGGGCGGGCTTTCAAGACACAGATGAACTACTCCATCTTGAAAGGGCTTTCCCTCGGGGGGAAAGAGACTGAACTACTAATAGGAGTAGTAAAGGCCAGAAGGAAGTCAAAAATCCATAGAAAAAATACCTTCCCGGCCGACGGGACTCTACGTCTGGGTCTTATCCCATCTCATTATCGGATTAGGAAGAGTGCCCTTGAACTACAGACCCATCATAATAAACAATACAAGAAATGGATTCTCCTGCCGGCGAGAAAGGAAAATAAAATCAGGCAAAAAGGGGGGAGATAGGGAAGAGGAGATTAAGGATAGTCACTCCACTCCATAGATAGTGAACACAGATTCGTCGTTTAAAGCGCTTGACTTCCTTTCGGGTCGGAAACGCGGGCTGCTGGTGGGGCAGGGAGAATGGCTTCTTCCGCTTTACAACCGGAATAAGGAACCGTCAGAATTAAGCCTACCTGTCGATGAATAAATTTGATTTGAGAGGACCACCTGCTAGCGGAGAAAGATTTGTATGGAATGTCCTACTCCTGCCTGAGCTTTCCGATCAACCAATCCCCTATTTCAGGGACATCTGTGTTAGGTAGGCCCAGGGATCACTGATTAGTCGAATGAGCCCCTCCCTCCGGCCTATCATTCATTGGTCGACCCGGCTGGCGGCTCCTGCATCTCCTGCGTCTCCATGGGGGCCCCTTCCGCCGACGTTTGCTGCTAGGAGTCCCTCTAGTCGAATCAATAATCAATAGAAGTCCCATTCTATAGAAGTTGACTGACCTGGCTCTTCAATCGACGATCTACTGCTCCCTCTTAGTTGCAGATGCCCATGCTTTGATTCGAAACCCCTAGCCAGTGATGAATCCCAAGGAAGATCGGAGTATTGAATTCCTCCTCCCGTCCCTTCGGTCCAGATATTTTTTAACCCGTCCCAGCAACGAACACCTTCCTAAAGCAAGGTGAGGCTCTGCCCTTCCCCTAGAATCAACTCCGGGCCCTTACGTAATAGGCGGAGCAGCTAGTCCAACTTCTTGAGCAGCCGAGATATTGAACAACGAACATTTGATTGAATTCCTTGCCTCACCCTGAAATGAGAGGGAAGGTCGATGTTTGACTCGAATCCTGGACCTGATCTTTAATCCTACACCGGTTAATGATGCGATGGGAGAAGTTTTTCATGTCGGCTGGCCCAGTCGAGGCTCGGGAATGCCCAATGGACATTACTTCGATCTGCCCCTAGCTCTATAATCAACCCGTCTTCCCCAGTCCCTGAAAGCCCTCCTGGGCCTAGCCCTCTTTCTCCACTCGAGTTTGAAGTTCAGCGGCTTTCATCGTTGACGAACACCTGCGCTAATAAGACAAAGACAAAGGAGTCTATGCCTTGAATGAATCAGTAACAACGGAGGGGGGGATCTGAGGGGGGGGGGGGGGGGGAATGGCCTATAAATCATTGGTGGACCTGGACTTGAACCGGTCACGGAGCTCTCAACTGAGTTGTTTAGGTTCTGGAATTCCATCTCGTTTTGGGGGTTTCGGTTCGAAGGTTATAAAATGTGGTGCGGGTTCATCTCTCTCGACCAGTTCAGGTTCAAGGAAGGGTGATCGAGGGGACCAAGACTTTAGATCTCTTCTCTATGGCGGGAGGTTGATTTCGTATCAAGAGTTTGTTGGGGAGGCCAGGGAAGACGGATTGGATCGAGAGGCGATGCCTATGCCTCTTCTTCATCGATAGGATTCCCATCATTTGCAGTATCAGGCGAAGGAGACAAGGGCGAGGCACCGAACATGTTCTATCCTCAACCTCCATCCGTCATTAGTAATCTCAATCCGCTTTTCCTATTCACTAGTACACTGCGCGCTACTTATAGCAGCCAGCTTAAAAACCCCTATCAGTGACGGCGCTAACGCGCCCCCCCTTCAAAACGCTTATATAGTCAAAGGCGCTAGCGCGCAACGGCTTTTCAGGGCTAGCCAGCTTCAAAACTACTGAGCGCGTTTGACTAATAGGCTTTTCAGCCGTTGCTTGCTGCTTCAAAACGTATGCGCTAGCGCCTTTGACGTCATAATCGTTTTTCAGCTGGTCTCGACTAAAGGTTCGACGGGTTTACATCCTGATCAGATATCCCATACATAATTTTATTGAAGTTTAGGACATAAGAAACACTTTTGTTATAGCCCATAACAATTACTGACATCTAGATCTTATGGGCAAATATTGATGTTGGGGTCAACCCCAACTTTTACGTATTATATATGCCAATATGCTTACGCATGGCTAGGAATGGGTACACACTGACGGCGTAGGTTAACGGCAGCGGCACTTCCCTGCCCCCATCAGAACGATTCTGAGTTCATACACTAACAACCGACATTGCTTAGTGACTATGAGATCTATTAGTCAATTAGGGAACCCCCATAGATATGGAACTAATAAGGTGGAGTGTAACCCATATTGCTCACTTATATTGACTTTATAAGGGATACAAGTGATACATATTGGAAGCCAGCCATAAGCCGATCAAACTGTTGTACCATATTCCTTACTTACTAAAATGATGCTTAAGGCATATAATTTGCTATAATCCGTACAAAGTGAGATACACTCTTTTCCTTAGTACGGATCAGAGTGACACATATATAATAGGTGAGGTACGCCCTATTTCAGTCGATAAGGATCGAGGGGGGTAGGGATATTTTTTATCTTGGCTTCCATCTAACTATCACCCGGATGTTATGCCTTACACCGGTGAGTTGTTGGTTATCACCTATATCGACGATAGCATTTCTAAATAGGTTAAGGCCAGAGGTTCTTTTTGATGCATCTTTGAAAAAAGCCCGTGTTTTTGAACGCCCCTGACTTTCCGGAAATCGATTTAGAAGCGGAAACTTCTCCTTCAGTCTCCCTCGGCAGGCGGAAGAGTCATCTCCGGAATGCCTTCGGCTCTTTAGAGAATGATCTTCGATCTCAAATCTATCTATAGGCGCTAGCTATGGCGGGGTTTGCATGCAGTTCCGAAGTCCGGGTAGGTTGAACCACAACCACCATGTCCCCCATATCCATCAAATCTTTGGCCATATCCGAATCTGAGAATAGGATATGTAGGAAAGAGAATGTAAACCACCGGGAAAGGGAAAAGTGTCTTGTATGGCAGGTATGACCCAACCATTCTGATAGATTCTGACGTGGCGGGTTGGGCAAGAGCAGGACCGGGACCCAGCGCAAGACCGGCGCAGGGAGAGGGCTGTAGCTGTATATGGTTCGAGTTCGGTACATTGCAATTACTTCTTCTTTCATTTGAAGAATCATAAGGAGATGTAGAGTGAAGTACATTTTCAATATCTGAAGCAATCATTGATGATTGATAGGTCTTCTTCCGAACTGTCTTTTCTTCTCTTCAATCCGGCCACAGCCCCTGGTCTTTTTCCTTCCCTTTTCTATTGAGATTGCCCCTAGTCATCAACTTTCTAGAAAGAACTGCCTGACTCTGGCTTTCAACATTCGCTGTTCGTGCGCACTCTCCTATCTATTGTTGTTATCTACCTCGTGTCAGAAACAGTTGACTGAATCGAACCTCCCGAGAAGGGAGTGTGAGCCCGAGTCACCAGCTACTGTTGCGATTCCCTCTAACTGCGCCAACTGCTCCACGTTTCGTTTCCCCTCTTGCTTCAAAAACGGGGGGGTTCGGGGCATGAGTTTCTGGCTCCTCAACCTCCATATAGGGAAACACAGGGGTTGGGATCTGCACCGGTCCACCTTCAAATTCCAAGCCGCCTCCGAATATGTGTTGGAGCCCTCATTCTTCCGATCTGCGGCATCGATTTTGCATCTTTCCGTTGTCCTGTCCTCATCTCGCTACGGCTTAATTCTTCTGAGATGGGCGGGCAGTCGAATTTCGTCCGACTGCTCGTTAGGGTCCTACTATGGAGAATGAATCGATCTTATGGGCGGCTCGGCCGCTCCCATCCGCTTCGACAAAACGAATATTGTTTGTCGCGCGGTCATAATAGATTCTTTGGACGCTGAATACAAAGCCACTTGCTCCTATGTCCCACATTGTTCGCCAATCCCAAGAACTTCTCGAAGTTCTGGTCTTGATTCACCAGCAAATGAGCCCTACTCATACTGCTAATTATTCTCGCCCAGCGCTTGCTTGTCAATTTTCTGACGTCACTCAATAGTCTATTCTACTAGTGAGTTGCTCCATCTCCGTTGCACTAATACACCTATCAAGAGGTGTGGTTCAGCAGAGGCAGAAGGAAAGATGGCATCGGTCACTTCACCTTCTCTTCGACTCCGATCAAGGCCCAGCCCACCTATGTTTCCTGCTGCCGCAAAATTGACGACTCCAATTCCAATCCTGCTAATGCCGATTGGCTCCCCGGTCCGTGATAGAAGACGTCCATCTAGAATAGAACATTGTGACACCGGCAGATGCTGTTGTTTCGTTGGGTGTTGTTGGAACGAGATACGAGCATGAATCGACAATTCGAATCCATCCATAAAGCACCATCCATGTTCATAACCATAACCCGGAAAAAGCGCTATTTTATTGCCCAGAACCAGCTCGACCGCCATGAGAGAAGTAGCTTGTGCCTTTCACTCGGTTGCATATCTATGATGTCTTTGATCTCTATGGGAAAATCATTTTGTGCGGGCGGAATGAAATGATGAAACGACGTTTTCTAGATGTGACTCCAACCATGGATGTTAGGGCGCATTTGGCTAGGCGGAGACACATACGACGATTTGTCGAACCGGGAATGAGTTTATATACTGACCAAGGAGAAGGTCACCGACATAGGGCTCTATGCTTTGATGGAGTGGGCCATAGAAAGCCGTGGTCATTGCACCAGCATTCTTCGGATCAAATAGGAAGTAGTAGTAGGTGCCCCATTCCCATCGCAAGCAGGTTTTTCTACATTATCCAATATCCTATTCGATTGTATCCTTCAAATCCATTTTTCTATATCTGATCTGGATCATCTATAGGACTAGTAGCATTAAGGTCTCTAAAGTCACTACAGGGCCGAACAGATCCGTTTGTTAGAAATCGCGGCGGGCTTGGGAAAATAAACAAGTCGGATGGGATCGAGGAGTTTATGGATTTCCTTGTTTGTACACCAAGGCCAGGAGGGATATGCTTATGCCGGTCCTCGGGCAGGCAGGTGCTTCTACCTCTTCCATCTAGTGATAGATAACATTGGTCGTTGGTCTCCTAGATGAAAGAGGAGGATCGAATAGGATTTCGAATACCCTTTCTTCTGGTCTGTCTCCTCTTGGCCAGCCAGGCGGTAAGGGGAAGGCTCTAACGCAATAGCTGGGGTTGGTCGACAAAAACTGCAGCGCGGATGCAGTTTCACAACTGCCTCTCTCATCACCCACCAGCAGGGGGTATGGAATGGAGGACCATGGAATATAGGAATATAAAGAGAAAGGTGATGGTTTCCTTCGTGGGTACGGGGGTTCGGTTCTCCGGCATCGCGTCTCGTCCTCCCCCCGGCAGAGGAGATAGAGGCTTCAGCTAACTACAGAGGTAGAGGCTTCGGCTGAAGAGATGGAAGTGGACGAAAATGAAGATTGTGCAACAAAGTGTTGTTAGTTCGCGGTTCCGTGCCGCTACTTGGTTGGAACCAGAGCTTATGCTTATGACATTGCTTCCGACGATCATCATTGATGGAGAGATCGAAACCATTTGCGCTTAGGATATCCGATATGCCTGCTGCCCGGGCTCTTGCCTCTGCATAATCCCGTTTAGGGCTGGGATACTGGGCGAAGTACCGGCTCCGGACTGGTTCTTCGTCACTACGAGTCACTCATTGATTGAGGGAAGAAGAGGCAGAGCGAGCTACGGGTAGAATCATTAGTTGGGCCAGTGAGATCCAATTTCTCTGTCGGTGCCTCGGCTTTCTCCACCCCCGCTACTGGCGGGCTAAACATAGCCCTATAACCCGGTTTCTGTTATTGGGTTTCGATCTCCACTCCGGATCAATCGGCATTTTCGGGACAACGAGTGAGTTGCTCAAACAGCCTCAATCGGCGGGAGAGGAATAGATAACGACTATTTCTACCGGCCGGAGCGAATGGATATCCGGGGGCTGGAAAGCGTAGGGTCAAAACCGGATTGCTTGGGCGAGTATCTACTAAGAAGCTCCTGGCGAAATCACACGATCTACTGGGACGCGAAGCAGAAGCCCTTTTGATTTGAAAGAGGTCAGGAACTGAAACCCTGGCAATCCTTGAATAGAGTCGGGTGTTGAAGGTTTTTTTGCCGGGGGATTTTTCTCCTGAAGTTGTTAGTCATTGGTATCATTTAATATCGAATAGAATATTTGACTCCACGGGTTCACGCTCAATCTCACACCGGGAGGGGGACCTCTCCGTCTCTCTCTCACGAGAAAGACCTCCAATTCCGTGGCGATTCGAACGCCATAAAAACTACCCTCAAAGAAGCTGAATTCGAATCCATGTGATTTATCCTTCCATCAATCATGACCTATCCATATACGTATAAACTCGATCGTCCCTTACGCCATTCGAACGTTCTTTAGACGTATTTCTTACTTAACAGCTGAACCGAACAACGGATCGACAGATTCCTTTACATGAACAATGCTAAGGTAAGGACTCTGACGGGCCCTTAATAAAGAAGGGGGGGCTTTTTTCCATCCGAATCGTCTGCCCAGATGGGAATGGTCCCAGGGTCAAAAGGTATTGCAATTGTTTCTGCACAGGTGGGGGGGGAGAGTGCCTTCCCTTCGTAAGGAGTGTTTGGGGTGGGCGTTCCCTAGTGGTTGTACTTGTCTCCTAGGGGGGTAGGGACCTCCCGTAGGGGTTCCAATTAGCTAAGGGTTAGCTCTCTCTCTCCTCGGGAGAGTAGTGCTGATGCAACTAAAGGGTAATCCGCAGTGGCGGGGGAGGTGAAGGGGCATCAATCGTAACGGCGATCCCATCCGATTCAGTAGCTATGCAAGCACTACGGCCCAAACACGAGCTTGCGGTGAAAGGCTGAACCCTGGATCCGTCTCCAATGATGAAAAACGTAGCTCCACTCTCTCCACTCCCTTTTATGAACGTTGTTAATGCCCGGGCGGCTTATTGGTAACCCTCAAAGCCGTTGAACCCGACGCGTCACGAAGACTGATTTTCTGGATTTTCGAGGAAGCCTGCGGAAGGCAAATTGGATAGTTTAGCGGCAACATTCATTGTCGTCAGCGGCAACATTGAAGGCTTCCCTACAAGAAGCTTGGTAATTAATGTTGCCGACACCTGTTTTGAGGGTTCGGGATCGTCAGGGAGACGGAACGTCGACTTCACGTTAAGGCGTTCCCTAGTTTCATTAATTAAGTATAATAGTATAGTAGTGATCTTTATTACCAAAATCTGATTATGAAACTCCCTCTCCCTTTGGTCGAGCTAGCTTCTCCGCTACCCATTACTCATATATAGGGCACGGTAACAACAACTGACCACTAATCGAGAGAACAGGCGCTGCCTTCTCCGCTTACAGCTTTTCACCTCCGCGGCTAGGAAAGCGGCTAGTTAAAGCAGCAAGTATTCAGGCTAGCAAGCAAAGCTACTCGCCCTAAACGAATGAAATAAGTGAAGGGCAAGCTTCAGAGTCAACTAAAGGAAGGCGAGACCTGATTCGACTTTGATGCGCCTGGTTGTTGCCCGGCTTATCTGCAAATTGTCTGTCTGAGTTTTGAGATGCCGGGCTATCCCTAACAGAAAGGAAAGGAACAGCTCATTCAAGGAAGCCCTTCTCTCCACTAGCTAAAGGAAACTGACCGTCGCTGCTGCAATGGATATGCCATAAGGAGAGAGACCTCCGTTTGCACCAGACAAGTGGTACCTGAAGAGTGCGCGTTAGCTGCTTGAAGGGGAGTGTAGAGAGGGAGCAAGATTCATAACGTATATCAGACGGGAGGAGCAAGTTGAGCGTCTTTATCTCCTTTTCAGAAGCTTTAAGAGATAGGGGTGGAACGCTTTCATTAGTGGACTTCCTAGCCTGAGATCTGTTAGTCTAGTCTTGTGTTAGGGGGCCTTCTAGACCAGTAGCTGACGTTGTTCCATCTCCCTTTCCCCCTTTCCAGGCAGCTGGCTCAGGTAGGTCTTCCCGTCTTTCATTCTCTTTTGAATGGAGAGCACCTTGGCACAATTTAGGGAGTTCAAGTGACGCTTCAATGTTGCCGGGTGTAAGCGCGTCAACATTGAAAAGCCTATTAGAGTCACCGTAGCGCGCGAGTTCAGGTACCACGAGGCAGCTAAACAGAACAGGAAGAGTTAGTTCACAAGTTGGTTAAACCATCAGCCGTGGAACGCCGTTCAGCAGTTGTTGATGTGGACGACCGACAAAAAGCTGGGAATAAAGACCTTCCTTTTCCGGTAGCTGGCTTTAGCAAGTAGCTCGTAGTTGGTCAACTTTTTGCGCGGGCTAGCTCGAGATAGTTGCCTTGCCTGATCCCGACAAAAAGCTGGGAATCTAACCATCCTTGCCTTCTCTTTCCTAGGAGCTGCGGCATTCGGCTTTGGCTTCTCCCCCGTAGTAAGACCTCTTTTCTCTCTTTTTTTTTTTTCAAGTGAAGCGGCCGGCAACATGGAACGCCGTCTGTTAGCTGACAACCAGTGCTCGTAGTTCAGTTGCCTAAATCTCTTCCTTATCTGCCGCTGCCTTGCCCTAACTAAGTAGGTGCTTTAGTTAGTAGGTTGGGGTGCAGCAATCGGAGGCTTTTCAGCTGGAGCTGCTTTCGGACATTAAAGCCGTCAGTCTTCCTTTCCGGGCTTGGCTTTCAGACTAGTCATTAATCTCTTTCCTGCCTTGCCTCCTGCCGGTGATGCTATTGCTTTCTCTACTGCGGATGCCGGAAGGCTGACGCCGAAAGCAGTATTCCGCTAGCCACTGCCTCTCAGGTAGCTCATTAGGCGGTTAGGTTGTTCGAACTCATAACTCACAACGACGCGTCAACATTGTACCAACCCTTATTGAAAGGGAAGCAAGCCTACGCTTACATGCTCAACTCACCTTACAAACGCTAGCGAATCGTCGAGCGGCAACATTGGAATCCTTACCAGAAGAGGGACCCAAATGCGTAAGCTGATAGAGATGGATGGCTACCCGAAGCTGTCCTACCTGAGTTGAGCTAACTGACCCTGCAAGCGGAGGAGCCAGCCGTAGCGCGCCAGAGAGCTGCAATTGACCTACCAAAGGATGCAACAAGTGCCATGTTGTGTTCACTCCTTTCTGGAGGTTAGCCAAAAGTCGAGGTCTCACGACTTACTCCAAGCCGAGCTGACAGAACCTCTTCTTTCATCGCCTGCCTCCAACAAGCAGAGGAGGAAGCCTCGTGGAAAGAACTGGGCTCCCTGGTGGAATGAACAGTAGAGACAAAGGCACGGTGTTTTTTCGAAAAAGAGTCATAAGATACAAAACGATCAATAGGAAATTGAATGCGATCGGATCTACGTACCTTATCAGGACTAGAAACAGGAAGAGGATGATCTTCGGGGACTCGAGAGAGAACGGGCTGCTCAACGGTTGTTGGCACAGGTCGGGGTCTCCTAAAATACGTCTTAAGTTGAGGTGGATCCACTCTCTCAGCAGAAGGCTGCTCTCCTATAGGAAGATCCTGCGAAACCTCAACAGGCTGCTCTCCTATAGGAAGATCTTGCGAAGCCTCAACAACAGAGCCTGTGGTGTGAGGTATCGGTGCTTGATGAAGAACGGAAGAATGCGGTATCACCACCTGAGTCATCATAGGCTCCAAACCATCAAGTGAACTCTCCCCCTGTATTGGAGCCGGCTCGATTCTGTCATCCAATCTAGATGGCGCCTTGGTAAAGGGAGAGAGATCCTCATAAAAAGTGACATGGCGATAAATATGCACTTTTCCAGTGGTAAGATCATAGCACTTTTATAC